ATTCCCCCTCTGAGAACCGTATATGAGAATTTCATCTCGTACGGCTCAAGCAGAAACACACAAATACTGATTTCAACGGATATGTAATAGAAAGTTCAAAACTTCTTAGCCACTTGATTCGATTTGCCCCAAAGATAGGAAGTAACAAAAATCCGGAATCTCTTCTTTGTGATGATAATGCCAAAAATATCAAGTTGGCTCATCCGTCTTTCTTTATGTTGATCGGTACAGGCCTCTTGAATCTTCTCTTTCCTATTTTTTTATTTGTTATTTGATTTGTTATTTTTTTGTGCGTAATGCAGATTAACAATAGTTTTGCTATTGATAGGAATTCCCTTGTTGAGACCCTATGAATCAATTGAAACCTCAGATTCATACTAGAACCACGATGATTTAATCAAGCAAAGCCTCAAGCTAAACTCAAAGGTTCTCTGAGTAAGAACCGTTTGATGATCACTTATTCAATGAATGGATGTAATGACTCAACAAAATCTAGAGAAACATTTGTCCTTTGTTCAAACTGAAAGAAGAAAAATCGTTTGATTTAGGAAATACCTATTTGAATTTTTTTTTTGAGTCCGGTTGCGAAGTCTGAATAGTAAATAGTAGGTATGAATCATAGTTCAAATATTTCTTTTCTTGATCTATTCTATATATTCCGTGCTCCAGATACTAGAATAAATATCCGACGAGTTAGAATCATCTTGATAGAGATGACAGGCCCATTTTCTGTATTATCAATAGGATCAATTATAACAAGTCACACACTCATATTCCGGAAATACCGAAACAAATAAATCTCACGGTCGAACTACCAGAATGGTCTAGAAATCCGAGTCTTTCTTAAGTAAAGTAATTTTTTTGATTGAAAAACTGGGACTTTCTAGTTCTTATGAACCTAACTCATTGAAATTCCATCCAGTAAAACGGAAGAATTATAAATTTCCAAAATAATAGATAGGAATATCGCAAATAGAGCCATTGCGACCCCCATAAGTGGTGTAGTCCCCCAGCCCGGTGCTACTTTACCATATTCCGAATTCAATGGTTTCAATAAATTCCCTACAGTAGTTCGTCTTGGCCCAGATCTAGAACTACCCTCAACGGTTTGTGTAGCCATAAAATACTATTCCTTGGTTGAGATCTGTTGACTTTGTATACCATTCCGTTGTAGTTGTAAATAAACGATCTTATCGTAGATCCATTGTGATCTTGAAATTATCTAAAAATGGAAACAGCAACCCTAGTCGCCATCTCCATATCTGGTTTACTTGTAAGCTTTACTGGGTACGCCTTATATACCGCTTTTGGGCAACCCTCTCAACAACTAAGAGATCCATTCGAAGAACACGGGGACTAGTTGAAGTAATGAGTCTCCCATATTGGGAGGCTCATTACTTCAATTTAGATAATGAAAAATTATTTCATTTTTTAGTTTTAGTCGGAACCTTAGGCGGTTCTCGAAAAAAGATAGCGAAAAAAATTATCCCTAAAGTCGAGACTAAAAGGAATGTATAAACCAATGCTTCCATAGATTCGATCGTGGTTTACAATTATAGCTTCCACACCTATTCATTTGGGATCATTTACCATATAAAGAAAAGTAAAGAGTCAAAGAATAAATGGTGATTCAAATCAAGATTTCTCCGGTACCTTATGTCAAATCAAAAAAAATAGAGGCGAAAGATACCAGAGCAATGTTGTATCAGACTACTTGTCTCCTTGTAGTTGGATCCCCAAGTTTTTGAAATGTTCCAAATTCCACTTGAGCATCCAAATCTGGATCAATACCAGCAAAAACATCTCTGAACAAGGTTCTAGCACCATGCCAAATGTGTCCAAAAAAGAAGAGCAAAGCAAACGTAGCATGCCCAAAAGTGAACCAACCCCTTGGACTGCTACGAAAAACACCATCGGATTTCAAAGTAGCCCGATCTAATTCAAAAATTTCACCTAATTGGGCACGTCTAGCGTATTTTTTTACAGTAGCAGGATCACCATAACTAACTCCATTGAGTTCGCCACCATAGAATTCGACAGTTACACCTACTTGTTCAACACTATATTTTGATTCTGCCCTTCTAAAAGGAACATCGGCTCTCACAATTCCGTCTCCATCTACTAAAACTACCGGAAATGTTTCAAAAAAAGTAGGCATACGACGTACAAAAAGCTCGCGCCCTTCTTTATCTCTAAAGACGGGGTGTCCTAACCATCCAACAGCTATTCCATCCCCGTTGTCCATTGAGCCTGCTCTGAATAATCCCCCTTTTGCCGGATTATTACCAATGTAATCATAAAAAGCTAATTTTTCGGGAATTTTAGACCAAGCTTCCGATAAACTCAGATTTTCGGCTAGTCCGGCGCTAACTCTTCGATATATTTCTTGCTGAAAGTATCCCTGATCCCACTGATAACGAGTGGGACCAAATAATTCGATTGGAGTAGTTGCTGAACCATACCACATAGTTCCAGCAACAACGAAAGCTGCAAAAAAAAC